AACATAAATCTTTGAAACGAAATATATATTCAAATCAAAAAATTAGAAGTGATTAAATAATATTACTAAGCTATTGCAAAAAAAATTATTTGTCTTTTTTTATTACTACTAAATAAAATTGTGATTTTATACAGATACAGAAAAAGTTAATTATAATTCCGTATTACAATTACAATAATTTATATACATATATTAAGAATAGAACAAAGATTTAGATGACAAAAATACTTAATATTAATTATATAATAAAAAACTTTACATAAAAAAATTATTTTAGTTTGATAATTTAGAATTATTAAGGAATTATTTTTAAGTTTGGAATTTAGTGACTGTCTTCCAGTACACTAAGTGATCTTTTTTGCAAGAAAGATTTTTATAATGGGTATTTTTTTTACATATCAAGTGAAGAAACTTCCTAATTTTATTGATAATATAATCTATCAGTAGAGATTAATTAAATGAGCACTCTCGTACGGATTTCAAACGTTAAATAAAATAAAATTTTAATAACCAAAATTTATAAAAAAATTTATAAAAATAGTAAAAAACCTTTGGGTTTTAAACTTTTGAATTTTTTTTGTTTTTAAAATAATATATAATAAAATTTAAAAGAAAAAACTCAATATGGAGTACGAAAGAATAGCATAATAAATGTCTTTGACATCCAATTATACCACTGAAAAACTTTTTTTCATTTTTGAATGGCAGTTCCAAAAAAACGTACTTCTATATCGAAAAAGCGTATTCGTAAAAAAATTTGGAAAAGGAAGGGATATTGGACATCGTTGAAAGCTTTTTCGTTAGGTAAATCACTTTCTACAGGTAATTCAAAAAGTTTTTTTGTACAGCAAAATAAATAAAAATACTATAATAATTAGAATTATCCTAACAAAAAACTAATTTTTTAGAAAAAAATAAATTAGGAACCAAAAGAGGAAAAAAAAGACAATATATAGATAAAAATAAAGGTTAACATTTATTTATTTTTTTTCCAAACAAGGGATTTTTATTTTCCCCATCACTAACTTGATGCAATAATAAAAAAAGATCTTGTATTTCCTATTAACGAGGAAATACAAGACCTTTAAGCGAAATAAATAGGTTCTTAAAATTAATTAATTCTTAAGTGAAAAACTTTTAACTTTATACTTTTAGGAATTTTTTTTATCTGAATTGTTATATTCTTTAATTGGAATCAAATTGATAAAAGCATCTATCCACAACAAGTTAATATTAGATAATAATAAATAATAATATATTTTTTCTAAGTGATAAAAAAATCTTATGTTTGTACAATATAAAAAGATGTCGCAAAGCAGATGGTTTGATAATTATTTTTTTTTGAGCAATTAGGCAAATCTTATTTTATTTAAAATTTATAAGGATTTTGGCGAAGTTTTAATTTTTAGAAAAAGCATTTTTTATTGTATTCTATAAAAAAAGAAAGTACAAAAAGTTAATTTAAAAAATTTAAACTAACTCAGGTAAAAAAATATTAATTGAATTAAAACCCCAAAAACCTATTTAAACTTGTTTTTATTCATGAAATCAATTGTAAATTCCATTTAATTTTCCTATTTATTTATATTTTAATCTCGACGATTGAATAAAAACTTGTTAGTATTGTTTTGAACAAGTTGCCGCTATGGTGAAATTGGTAGACACGCTGCTCTTAGGAAGCAGTGCTATAGCATCTCGGTTCGAGTCCGAGTAGCGGCATAAGATCTTATAAAAGAGATATTATATTATAAGTTTTATAATCAAACTAATACCCGACTTTTTTCGAAAATCGGGTAAAACCTAGTATTAATTTATTAATTTTTAACAAATTTTTTATGATTTTTTCAATTTTAGAGCATATATTAACTCATATATCTTTTTCGGTCTTTTCTATTGTACTGACAATTTATTTTTTAACTTTATTAGTTAATTTAGATGAAATCATAGGATTTTTTGATTCATCAGATAAAGGAATCGTAATTACGTTTTTTGGTATAACAGGATTATTATTCACCCGTTGGATTTATTCAGGACATTTTCCATTAAGTAATTTATATGAATCATTAATTTTTCTTTCATGGGCTTTTTCAATTATTCATATTGTTTCCTATTTTAATAAAAAACAAAAAAATAACCTAAACGCAATAACTGCGCCAAGTGCTATTTTTATTCAGGGTTTTGCTACTTCAGGTCTTTTAAACAAAATGCCTCAGTCTGCAATATTGGTACCAGCTCTCCAGTCCCAGTGGTTAATGATGCACGTAAGTATGATGATATTAGGCTATAGCGCTCTGTTATGCGGATCATTATTATCAATAGCTCTTCTAGTCATTACATTTCGCAAAGTTGGCCCTACTTTTTGGAAAAAGAATATAAAAGAAAATAATTTCTTAAATGAATTATTTTATTTTGATGTACTTTACGACATAAACCAAAGAAATTATATTTTACTACAACAAAACATTAATTTTAGTTTTTCTCGAAATTATTATAGGTATCAATTGATTGAACAATTAGATTATTGGAGTTTTCGTATTATTAGTCTTGGATTTATTTTTTTAACCGTCGGCATTCTTTCAGGAGCTGTTTGGGCTAATGAGACGTGGGGTTCATATTGGAATTGGGATCCAAAAGAAACTTGGGCGTTTATTACTTGGACCATATTCGCAATTTATTTACATATTAAAACAAATAGGAATGTTAGGGGTATAAATTCTGCAATTGTGGCTTCTATAGGCTTTCTTTTAATTTGGATATGCTATTTTGGCGTCAATCTTTTAGGAATTGGTTTACATAGTTATGGTTCATTTACATCGAATTAAATAAAACATTAACAAAAAAAAGGAATCCAAATAAAAAAGAATAGCATCTATATATAACTTCATACTTCATATAAGTTAAGAAATTTAATTTAGTTTTATTTTAGTAGTAAATAATCAAGAACCTTTTGAATCATTGTACTACTTGATTCAAAAGGTTCTCACAATACAAAGACCAAAGACTTCTGATTACAATTCAATTTAATGCTTTTTTTATTTCCTGAAAACTAACCATAAAAATAATTAGATAAAATGGATTCGACCTTGTCACTTGCTAATGAGAGCACAAAATCAGGATAAATCCCAATACCTATTATTGGTAGAAGAATAGAGATTGAAAGAAATAACTCTCGGGGTCCAGAATCAAAAAAAGAAAAGTTTTTGACATTAATTAACTTGTATCCATAGAACATTTGGCGTAACATAGATAATAAATATATAGGAGTTAATATCATTCCAACTGCCATTACAAAAATAATTAAAATTTTTGAAATTAATAAATATTTTTGGCTGGTAATTATTCCAAAAAAAACGATTAATTCTGCAACAAAACCACTCATGCCCGGTAATGCAAGGGAAGCCATTGATAAGATAGTAAACATTGTAAATATCTTTGGAATGGAGATAGCCATTCCACCCATTTCATCAAGATAAACAAGCCGAATTCTATCATAACTAGTTCCTGCCAAGAAAAAAAGTGCAGCGCCAATAAATCCATGAGATATTATTTGTAAAATAGCTCCATTAAGTCCAGGGTCCGTTATAGAACCAATACCTATTATTATAAAACCCATATGAGATACAGAAGAATAGGCTATTCTCTTTTTTAAATTCCGTTGACCAGGAGATGTTGAAGCTGCATAAATTATTTGGATTGTACCGACTACCATCAAGCAAGGAGAAAACATAGAATGAGCGTGAGGCAATAATTCCATATTGATTCGAACCAACCCATATGCTCCCATTTTTAATAAGATTCCAGCGAGAAGCATACAGGTACTGTAATGTGCCTCGCCGTGGGTGTCAGGTAACCAAGTATGTAAAGGTATAATCGGTGATTTGACGGCAAAAGCAATAAGAAATCCAATATAAAATAGTATTTCGAGTGTCACAGGATAGGATTGATTAGCTAATAGTTCTAAATTTAATGTTGGTTCGTTAGAACCATATAAACTTATACCTAAAACTCCTATTAATAAAAAAATAGAACTTCCTGCAGTGTATAAAATAAATTTTGTAGCTGAATACAGACGTTTCTTTCCACCCCACATGGATAAAAGTAGATAAACGGGAATTAATTCTAATTCCCACATGATGAAAAAAAGTAAAAGATCCCGAGAAGAAAATGATCCTATTTGACCGCTGTACATTGCTAACATTAGGAAATGGAATAATCGGGAATCCCGAGTAACAGGAAAAGCCGCTAAAGTAGCTAAAGTAGTAATAAATCCCGTCAGTAAAATTGTTCCTATAGAAAGTCCATCTATTCCCATTCTCCAGTAAAAATCAAAAAAATTTATCCATTTATAATCTTCGGACAGTTGAATTAATGGATCGTCCATTTTATAATTATAACAAAAAGCGTAGGTCATTAGAAGAAGTTCTAATATACAAATGCATATAGTATACCATTTATTTACTTTATTTCCCCTATGTGGGAAAAATAACATTAATGAACCAGCAGATATTGGAAAAACAACAATTATTGTTAACCAAGGAAAATCATTCGTGGTAAAGACAAGATACACCAGGTCCAAAGAACGCGTACTCAAAAAAAATATATAAAAAAATATAATTTAACTTTTTTGAGTACGAGTACTTGTCAATAAAAAAAAATAAAATTTATTACAAATTTATTCAAATGAGGTTTTCGGTAACGTATCAATAAGCTAGACCCATGCTTCGAGTTGTTTCATTCCATAAATAAACTCGAACGCTCAAAAAATCCGTCGGACAGGCAGATTCACATCTCTTACAACCAACACAGTCCTCGGTTCTTGGAGCGGAAGCTATTTGCTTAGCTTTACATCCATCCCAAGGTATCATTTCTAATACGTCTGTAGGGCACGCTCGGACACATTGAGTACATCCTATACAGGTATCATAAATTTTTACTGAATGTGACATAGGATCTATAGTTTTTTGAATGTCATAAATTTTCAATCTAGTAAACTTCTAACTGAATGATATATTAAAATACTAGATGAAACAATGATTTCCTTTAATAGAATTTTTGTAATGAATTCTGACTCAATTGATTAAAAAAGGGGCTAAAATACTTTGATTTCTTATATTTTCACAAATATAATTTAGTAAATCATAACCTATCATATATATATGCAAATTAAAATCTATAATTTTTTATTTATGCTACTTATTTAATAAGGTCGATTGGTTGATGCGAGTTGATTTTCTGTTACGATAAATTGACGAAACTATGGCTAATCCAATAGCTGCTTCAGCGGCTGCAATTGCTATAACAAAAATGCAGAAAATATCCCCTTTTAGTTGGGAATTATCAAAAAAATCAGAAAAAGTTACGAAATTCATATTAACTGCATTGAGTATAAGTTCAAGACACATAAGAGCCCTAACCATATTTCGACTCGTGATCAATCCATAAAGACCAATCAAAAATAAATAGGCACTCAAAACAAGTACATGTTCGAGTATCATTCAGTAACTCCTTATCAATTTTGATTCATTTCAATATGAACAATAATTCACCGGATTCAATAAACTAGAATATAACGAAAAAGTACGAAAAAAAAACTATATTAGGTAAAATAAAGGTAAAAAAATATTTCAACTATATATATAAAATATATATATTTAAAATATTAAAAAGTATTCAATCAAATTTAATTGAATGAACGAAAAAAAAATATCATAACACACAAAAAGTTTTCTTTAGTCTTTACTAATTGAACGTTTTTTATTGACGAGCCACCGAAATTGCACCTATCAAAGCAACTAAAAGAATTATTGAAATGAGTTCAAATGGAAGAAAAAAATCTGTTGATAAATGAATTCCTATTTGTTGACTATTACTTATTAAATCTTGCTCTAGAATCTGGTTTAATCTTGTAGTCCAAATAACCCCGTACCATGACGTATCGAGAATTGTAGAAATTAATGAAAAAAGAATAGTTGTACAAACCAACGAAGTAACCCCATTCCCAACGGTCCACAGATTGAAATTTGTGGAATATTCTGAATCATTCATGAACATTACAGCAAATATGATTAAAACATTTATGGCCCCCACGTAAATAAGGAGTTGTGCAGCAGCTACAAAATGGGAATTTGATAGAATATACAATAAAGATATACAAACAAGAACAAATCCTAAGGAAAAAGCCGAAAATATTGGGTTGGGAAGTAATACCACTCCCAGACCTCCTACTATAATACCGGATCCCAAAAAAACTAAAAGAAAATCATGTATTGGTCCAGGCAAATCCATTATATTATTAAAATAAGAAAAAAATCGAAACCCTTTTCATGACCTTATTAATTTAACCGGGGAATTTGTTTTTAATATGTTTCTAATAGAGTGAAATTAGAATCTAATGGATATGAATTTATGTAGATACAATTATTAGACAGTTTCGCTTTTTTATGCTAAAGTGTTCAACCTATCTGTTTAAATAAAGTAATTACGAATTTATTATATTAAAAGAATGAGCCTTAATACTTAATATTATTATATAAATATACTACAAGTTTTTTATTAAATTCTTTATATAATTAAAAAAATTTGAATTCTTTTTTTAATAAACTTAATGGGTTTAACCATTTTTTGTTTGAGGTGAATTTAAAATTGTTCGAATAGTGTAATCGTCAATTACTGACATTGGTAAACGACCCAAAGCTATTTGATTATAATTCAATTCGTGACGATCATAAGTTGAAAATTCATATTCTTCAGTCATTGACAAACAATTTGTTGGACAATATTCAACACAATTACCGCAAAATATACAAATTCCAAAATCAATACTGTAATTAAGCAATCGTTTTTTTCTAATATTCGTTTCCAATTTCCAATCAACAACAGGTAGATCTATAGGACATACTCGAACACATACTTCACAAGCAATGCATTTATCAAATTCAAAATGGATTCGCCCGCGAAAACGTTCCGAGGTTATTAATTTTTCATAGGGATATTGAATAGTTACAGGTAAACGATTTGTGTGGGATAAGGTAATCATGAAACCTTGACCAATATACCTTGCAGCTCGTAGGGTTTGTTGACCATAATTCATGAACCCGGTTATCATAGGAAGCATATTGTAATTATCTATGAATAATTTTATCTTTGTTTCTTTCTCTTGTTTAAAACAAGTAATGAAAATATTGGATTCATCTTCAATTTATAGTGAAAAGAGTTGGAAAGAAGTTGTTAATAATAGATTACCAAGGGAAATAGGTAAAAGAAATTTCCATCCAAGATTTAGTAGTTGATCCATTCTTAGCCTAGGTAAAGTCCATCTTGTTGCGATAGAAATGAACAAGAACAAATATGTTTTAGCTAATGTAATAAAGATACCAATTGTTGTTACAAAAGTTTGATCCCTTTCAAATAGCTCCAGAATAGATATATACGGAATAGAAATATTCCAGCCGCCTAAGTATAAAACTGTCACAAATAATGAGGAAATTAATAGATTTAGATAAGAAGCAACGTAAAATAAACCAAATTTGATACCTGAATATTCAGTTTGATAACCTGCTATTAATTCTTCTTCCGCTTCTGGTAAATCAAATGGTAATCTCTCGCATTCTGCTAGGGAAGAAATTAGAAAAATGATAAAACCTATAGGTTGACGCCACAAATTCCATCCCCAAAAACCATATTTTGATTGTGCCTCAACTATATCAACTGTACTTAAACTGTTAGATAATCCTAGTCGGTGATAACATTACTATTCTCACCGCTATTACAAAACCGTACATGAGGTCTTCGCCTCATACGGCTCCTCGGAGGCCAAAAATAAATCTAAGGACCAGATTAGTATTATTTAGATGGATATGATGTGTTCTAAAATAGATTAAATATAAATATATCTGGGGTCCCGAATTATACCAATGGAATTCTGTCTGCTAAAATTCTAAGAATAAAAAAGCGCTTCGGAATTCATCTCATCCTTTACAAAAATTAATTTCTATTTGTTGAGTAATAACTTAATCCTTTAATAAAATAAAAAACTCCTTGTAAAAATAAAAAAAGTTATTTCAGTCCATCGTGGTTTTCAATTACGAAAAAGAATTATACATCCTATTAGTTTATTATTCATGACAGAAATTCTATTTTATTTTCGAAATATATGAAAAAAATATCCTTGTTTCGTTCCTATTCTTCTTTCCTTTTTAATTTAAAAGTTGGTGGACTTAAAAAATAAAAGATTATTTCGTTTCTGATAGTCATTACATTTATCGGTGGATAGGAGCATACTCTGAATCGGAATCTTGGGGAGTACTGTCTGATCATTTCTACTAATTTCAAGCCCCAATTAATCTTCTTTTTTTGTTATCTTATGGTATGCATAAATATCCTTTGCAATTTGTTTAATCTCTATTACAAATTCTTTGTGTATTTTGGTGTTTCTAACCATCCACTCACTTTTACCTAATTGCCGCTCACTTTGTAATACATGTATGTTAATCTATATAACTGATAGTGAAAACGCCATACGGTTAATATTTTGAACCCGCTTCAAGCCAGGATGACTAAATCAACCAACCTTGGGGTAAAGTGATTATTACGATTATGTTTATTTTAGTTTAACCTTTGTACATAGGAAATGAGACTCAATTTTTTTACTGCTAATTTCTGAGCAGTTTTTTTCACTCATATATAACTATCAAATTTCTTTTATTAAGATTAACTCAAAAATAAATATATATATTCTGTTTTTAACTTATTCGTCTAGAAGAAACGTAATAGTAAAAATGTTTATATTTCAACGAATCGCACGTAGAGATATTGATAAAACACATAGAGTTAATGGTATTTCATAACTAATTGATTGGGCAGCAGCTCGCATACCACCTAAAAAAGAATATTTATTATTTGATCCATACCCTGACATAAGAAGTCCAATAGGAGCAATACTTGAGATGGCAATCCATAAAAAAATACCGATATTTAGATCCGCTAAAACAAGGTGATTGCTAAAGGGAATTACTGAATAACTTAGTAAAATTGAGATAACTGCTATCGACGGTCCAATACTAAATAAAGGACTATTTCCTCTAGCTGGACGAAGATCTTCTTTGAAAAGTAGTTTTGTCCCGTCGGCTAGGGCTTGAAGAATTCCCAACGGGCCGGCGTATTCAGGTCCAATACGTTGTTGTATCCCTGCAGATATTTCTCTTTCTAACCACACAATTACTAGTACGCCTGTTATGATTCCCAATACAAGAGAAAATATAGGGACAAACATCCATATTAGTCCGTAGACCTCTTTTAAAGATTCCAATCTAACAAAAGAATTTAGAGTTTGTACTTCTGTTGCATAAATTATCATTTTAACGATCAACTTCTCCCATAATTATATCTATGCTACCGAGTATCGTCATAATATCAGCCAATTTCATTCTTTTAACTAGTTCAGGAAGAATTTGCAAATTAATAAAACCCGGTGGTCTTATTTTCCATCTCCAAGGAAAACCACTTTGATCTCCTATGAGAAAAATTCCCAACTCCCCTTTTGGGGCTTCAACTCTTACATAAAGTTCTTGTTTCGATAATTCAAAAGTAGGAGAGGGTTTTTTACTAATGAATCGATATTCAAAATCATTCCATTCTGGATTCCCTTTTTTATCAAAGCCTCTGCTTTCTAAATTCTCATAGGGACCTCCCGGAAGTCCTTCCAGAGCCTGTTGAATAATTTTTATGGATTCTGTCATTTCGCTAAGTCGTACTAAATAACGAGCTAATGAATCCCCTTGTTTTTGCCATTTAATTTCCCATTCAAATTCATCGTAAGACTCATAACGATCAACTTTACGAAGATCCCATGGTATTCCGGATGCGCGTAGCATTGGTCCGGATAAACCCCAATTTATTGCTTCTTCCCCACCAATAATCCCAACTCCTTCAACCCGTTCTAAAAAAATAGGATTTCGTGTAATCAGTTTTTGATATTCAACAACCTCGGTTAAAAAATAATCACAAAAATCCAAGCATTTATCTATCCAACCATAAGGTAAATCAGCCGCAATTCCTCCAATACGAAAAAAATTATGCATCATTCTCATACCGGTGGCAGATTCGAATAGATCATATATAAATTCTCGTTCTCTGAAAATATAGAAAAAAGGAGTCTGTGCACCAATATCTGCCATAAAAGGGCCGAGCCATAACAGATGAGAAGCTATACGACTCAACTCCAGCATAATTACTCTGATATAGCTGGCCCTTTTAGGAACTTGAATATTTCCCAATTGTTCTGGTCCATTTACTGTTATTGCTTCTGTAAACATAGTAGCTAAATAATCCCATCGCGTTACATAAGGTAAATATTGTATAATTGCTCGGTTTTCTGCTATTTTTTCCATTCCCCTGTGTAAATAACCCAATATGGGTTCACAGTCAACAACATCCTCGCCATCTAGAGTAACAATTAAGCGAAGAACACCATGCATGGATGGGTGGTGAGGTCCCATATTTACTATCATAAGATCTTTTCCTGTAACAGGTCTCTTCATAAGTTTTTCCTTGATTCGTTCTAGCATGAATTATATTGCTGAAAAATAAGTTTATCAAAAATTTAAATATTTAAAAAATTAATTAATTCACAATTTTGTAATTTAACGAGTTTTGAATTCCCGAATATTCAACTGATTAATTAATTCTTTATAACGTACTCTATTTTTTTTTGACAAATAAGCCAGCAGTCGTTGACGTTTTCCCAGAATTTTTCGTAGACCCCTCTGAGATAAATAATCTTTTCTGTGCAATTCCAAATGTGAAGTAAGTCTTCGTATCTTATTAGTGAAACTGAATACTTGAAATTCAACCGATCCCCTGCTTTCGTCTTTTTTTTCTTGAAATGAAATGAATGCATTTTTTATCATAAAAAGAAATCCTTCCCTTTTTTATATGAATTGAAAGATATGAGTTTTACTGATCAGTAATAATAGTGGTAGTTTTTTTGTACAAGGATCTGAATTTAATTAGCAACTTCTTATTCTTAATTTTATTAAAAAGTATAAATTTAGATCTAAAAAGGAGGATTCTTTTAATTTATTTATGTATCTGTTCTGATTGGTATCTACGTCATTGATTAAATTAATCTCATGTATAAAGATTGAATTTAAAACAATCCCTAATATTTGTGCATAGAGTTGTTTTCATATACCGTAACTTATATATTATATATAGTAAAAATATATAGTAAAAAGGATATATCATTAATGAATTTTAAATCGTGTATACATATGTATTCTTATCATACTGAAACGATTTCCGTTAGTAGTATTAAACCAATAGCGATTCATACAAGCTAAATCTTCTAATCTAAAGTTGGGCCAAAGAAAGTATTTTAATTTAATTAGGTTTTTTTTATCCTTATCAATATCTTTCTTTTTATGTAAAACTGTGGTCCAGTTTTGAATATTCTTATCAAATCTTGAATTTATATCCCTCGTTTTTTTTTTTTTTAAGTGGAAACAAATTAGAATTCGAAATTCTCTACGTCGTTTAGGGGATATAATATTTTCTGGAACAAAGAAATCATAATTATTTTTTTTTTTTTTTACAGTTTTGTTTTTATATTTTGTAATGGATTTTTCAATTTTTTTTTTGTATCTTTTACTTTTTTTTTGTTTATTTTTATGAACCAATGAAATACCTATGGTTCTATATATCATAAGTTGTCCATTGTTTTTTACAGACAAACGTACAGGTTCAATAATAAAAATTCCTTTTTTCATTAATTTTGCAAAAGTGAAATTCTTCTCAATCATTAGAATGTCTAGACTCATCTCCCCTCTTTCAATAGAAGATATCGCTATATCGTTTGGATTTTTTAGTCTAACCAAGAGACAGTATACTTTTACATTATTGAGAATTTTTTGATTAAAAAAACAATTCCATCGCAATTGAAAACGCGAATACCTTGTGAGAAATAAATCGAGTTCCGCTTCTGTATTGCTTTTGTATTGTTTTTTATTTTTACGTTTTTTTATCTTCGATTCCGCATAATTTTCTTCAATATATTTTTCTTGGTTTGATATAGCTGGTTCAGGATTTCTTTTTTTTTCTTTATCTGATTCAAGCTCTACTTGACCCGCCAATTCTTTTTCTTCTTTTTTTAGATTATAAAATTGAAGGTATTTTTTTTCGTTTGATCGTATAAAACCTTTTTTCTTTCCAGTGATCTTTTTATTAACATTTTTGTTTTCATTAAAATTGAAAAGAAGTAATTTAATTGGTATCACCCAAGGTTTCTTTTTATATGTACTAGAAAAAAATAAAAATTCTGGAAAGAAAAAAAATTCAAAATTTGTTATATGACGATTTATTATTTCTTCATTCATTCCCATCCAATCAAAAAAGTTTCTTTTTTTATTGGCAAGACCCGTCTTAGTTATTTTATCAACTCTTTGATAATTCTGAACTTTAGTCTTAAGATTTTTTTTTTTACTCTTGGTATCAATCCAGGGTTCAATATTTAATTTTTTTCTAAACCAAAAGTTTAGAATTCTCCAATCCAAATATTTTCTATGCCGGATTTCCCGCATACCCCGAATATTATATTTTTCTAGAAAAAAAGAGATTAAACAATTATCTAGAGTAATACCTATAGACATGTCAAAAAAATTTTTTTCTCTAGAATGAATAGATTTGTAGCAAAAAAGATTATATATAGAATCTTTTTTTAAATTATGTTTTGGATTTAAGAACGAGTCGGCTTCAAAAAAAATTTGTTTTTTGTAATTATCAACTTTGTTTTTTTCATTTGAATCCTCTTTGGTTAAACTTGGCTTTATAACTAGAGAGTCTTCGTTTATTTTATTTTTCCATTTTTTTGTTACTAATCTAGCCCACGCAACCTGAGGTAAATTGTATTGATAATGACTTCGTAACCAGTTTTTCCATGGATTTACTTCGGAATTTAAAAGTGTTTTATCTTTGAATTCATAATGAAAGATTCCTTGTTCTTGAAAAAAATCCTTTATTTGATTCTTAACAAAAAAGGATGTTATGCATATGTTATATTCAAGAACCGCCTTTAATTTCGAAAAGTTACTAACTTGGGTTTTTGATAATTTGTAAAATACATATGCTTGTGATAAAGAGCATAGGTCATAACAAAAAAAATTTTTTTTTGATATTAAATTTTTTATAGTTGAAATAAAATAAATGGTATTTTTTTTTTTTAATTTTTCTCCAGTTTCTTCATTCTTGTAAATAAATTTATCAATAATTGTTTTTGTTGATTCAAAAAAAAGTTGTGTAGTAATTCTTGGAATATTAATGATACCTAGAAAAATAGCTATAGACAGTTGTTCGATGCAAAATTTTATAAAAAAAACGTATTTACGAATTAATCGGGTATTTTGTCTTTTGAATGTCTGCCAAAAAATTTTTGATGACTTAATTATTTTATAACCATAACGCGATTTGTTACAACTATTAGTTAGGTTTTGTTTTTCTTTTGAAATTTCTTCTATTTGATTTCTGATTGTCTTTATTCTATCAATCAAATTTTTTTTTTTTTTTTCGCTGAGTGAATAATTTATCCACTCCGTGGATTTATTTTGAACAGATAGTTCATCAATCATCTGATTACTCATTATTGAATCTTTTTTAGTTTCATTTAATTCATATATTTCTCTCAGGCCAAATAATGGAATTATATTTCGTTTTGAAAGGTCTTTCATTTTTCCTTTTATAAAAAGAAAGTTTTTGATAATCCAGTGTTTAATTTCTTTTGCTACTTTTAGAAAAATTGTTGCTCTTTCTTTGAAAATCCTTAAAACCAGAAAAGACTTAGTTTTGAGTTTTTTTATTCTTTTTTTTAATTCTTTAGAAATAGGTTCAAAAAAAGAGGGCTTTTTTTTGGCAGAACCAAACGGTACTTCGGTTTCCATCCCCCAAACTGTTAAAAAACAAAAATCGTTTTTTTCAACTTTGTCTTTTGTTTTTTTTAGTCGAGCCTTCTGAGATGATTGAAATTTATATTTATGCCAAGGTTTAAGATAAAAAGGAAATAGGATTTTTATCTGAATACCATCCGTTAACCAGTTTCTTGGAAATTCTGTTTCGGACAGTTGAACCCCATTATAAGTGCATTTAACATGCATTTCACGTTTCCAATCCTTTAAATCCTCGGACCACTCGGGAAATTGAAATAATAACATACGGACGCTATTTTTAATTATTATCAATAAAGGTAATAGAATATATTTTCTAAGAATAGATTGAGTTACTAAGAGAGAACCTCTTATTATTTGAGCAAATAGGAAGCTATCCCAAGTTTCTGCAATTTCTATCCGTTTTTTTTCTTCTATTTTTGATTGTTCTTCGTCTTTTTTTTCAATTGTGTGTTTTTTTTTTTTCCACATGAAATTTCTAATAATTTTTTTTTTTAGCCCCCATATATCAAAAAAAAAAAAAAAAAGTTTATCTATTCTATCAAAAAAAAGGGGGGAATGTACTTTTGCTTGAAAAAATTCCCCAATAACAGTTTTACGCCTTTGGGAACGCATGGATCCTTTAATTATCTCTCGACGAAAATCAGATTGTTGTGAATAACGGATCAAAGCCATTTCATCTTTTTGATCAGAATTTTTATTATCCTTGAGATTAGTATAAATCTCGTTATGCGGCTCTTTATCAGTAAAAACCACTACACGTTTTGCTTTTCTTGAACGAATTCCAGGCTCCATAGGTACATTTTCTTCAGTTTCGCCTTCCAATTCTTCCAACTCACTTTTTAATTTGTATGACCATCGAGGAACTTTTTTCTTGATTTCATGTAAATCAAGTAAATTTTTTATAAGAGTTTTATCGTTGCTATCCGTTATCACGACATCAAATAAAAATTTGAAAATTTTGATCTCTTCTTCTGATTCTGAATTAATTTTATCTTCTTGGGATTCGGAAAAAAAATAAAGTTTTTTCTCTAAAGATTTTCTATTAAATTTTTCTATTGTTTGCTCA